AATATCCACGGGCTTATTAGCTAAATGGCAATTGGCACATACAATTCGTCCGGTTGCTTCTCGTGGGTTTTCATAACCCTGCTGCGCAAAAATGGGATATGCATTTGAAATAGATGTCCGAGTTATTACGTATATCATGATCGATACAGAAATCGATCGAATCATCTGTTCCTTTACCCAAGAAAAAGTATTTCTATTTTCCATATCCAATCGCAGATCCCGGAATTTCTACAATAAATTAGATAGGTAGCTAAGCTAATCTAGTTCCCTATACACGAGTCTGTTGTCATTCTACTGCAACAGTTGTACTGGAATGATGAATACCTTGAGCAGGTAGAAATAGAAAGAATTTTGCTAAAATGGAAAAGGGCTTTCTTTCTAAAGGAAGAAAGATGCTAATTTGATTAATATCAGGAAATCGAATGAGTTTATGCTTCACTAATTGAATGATAAATGACTACAAGCGAAGGAGATAGACGGTTTAAAGAAAAAAAGATCCAAAATTTAAAACATGTATCTAGAATCACTGGAAAACTACAAACAAAAATAGTGAAAATTAGCTCATTAGGAGCCCATCCAAGATCGTTGTAGACCCAACGAATTAGTAGTTCCCAACCGCGGGTGGAGTGAAATCCAACAAAAAAATCAGTAACTAAAAGAATAAAAAAAGCTTTTATTGAGTCATTTAAGTTATAGAAGAATTCCTGAACCCAAGAATTCAAAATGACAAGTTCCTCTTTACCCAGAAAAAAAGACCCACTTAGAATAGCCAAACAGATTATATTTGTCGAGAAATGCAAAATGATATGGAGATGATCCTCATTATCTATTTTGACCAATTGTATTATTTCCTTGTGTATTCCTATAGGAGGTTTTTGTACATGTGTCTTCGGTTTCTCTTTTATCATTTCGTCCAAGAGAAAAAGTTCTTCTAATTCTATGAATCTTTCTAGAACCTTTTTCTCTTGAATATCAGTTAAGAGAGTTTCGGATTGCCTGGTATTCCACCAATTCTTAATCCAAAGTTCCAGACATTTGTTAAAAGAGAAAGAGACTCCCCAGGGCAAAAGTACGATAAATACAAGATATAGGAAAGAAGGCAATGCTTTCTTTTTTTTCATTTTTGATCTGTAAATTGAGTTGTTAATGAATCCGCTTCATTCGCTGACTCTATTTCATTCGCTGACTCTATATGATATTTCTTTTTATTTGAAGAAAAAATTCTATAACAAGGTTTGAGACCTTGTATCTATTCCTCTTTTTTGTATACTAGTGGAATTTCATTGCATTGGGTTCTTTCTTAGATCTAGATGAAGTGGAATAGAGAAATAGAATAAAAAAAAAAGCCCTTTCGGATGAAAATGGAAGAATATTATGCCATATATCTCACTTGGACAAAACAAATTAGAAGCAATTTTCTCTTATCCTCGTTTGTTCCTTTCTTTAGATAAATACTCGAAAATCTACTTACAATAACGAATCCAATTCATTCAATTCATTTCAAAAAAATTCAATCGGTATTCAAAATACTTCAATTGGTATTCAAAATACTTCAATTGGTACGCGCAAGAAATAGGCCAATTCGGCAGCTTTTTGTTCAATTTCTCGTGGAGTAAAAAACTTCTCATCAGTACGAGTCAAGGGAATGACCCCCTGGCCCCGGATTTCCATATAAAGGATACGACGAGGATAAAGACCCTCTTTAACCTGAATTCTAATTGATTGGATATCCCGCATAAGGAATCGAAGGAAGACGCGACGTTTTATTCCAGGGAATCCCCAACGAATAATGCACACTATTCCCTCTTTTCTATCGAATCGGTCATAACCACTGCCTACATTCCACAAAATAGTGCACCACAAGTAGGAGCTAATGAATAGGCCCGCGATTCCGTAGAAAGACATCACGACCCCCTGTGGAAAAAAAAGAATTTGTTGAGATGGAAGTACAGATATCATATTCTTACCAAGATAACTGGAAGCCCCAACCGATAAAAATCCTAGTGAACCTAGAAAAAGAATACAGGCCCATAAAAAATTACCTCTTTTTCGAGAACCTTTTAGAAGTTCTATCCATATGTGTTCTGATCGCCAATTCATATTAGATATACTAAATCCAGCAGCGGTCGATTGAAATTGAGAGAATAAGCTAAATGATTTTGACTTTACTTTTTTTGATTCTGAAATCGCCTTCAGTAACTAGTACTCCTGTGAAATAATTGGTTAGATACATTGACTTTCTATTCAAAAAATATCTGTTGATCCACTTAAAATAAAACTCGCTATACCCGGCTCCGCATATGCATGCATTTATGCTCGTAGCCTATATCCGCATCCATAGCCGTTTTTCATTTGTGTGTAGAAAGAGCCACATACCCTACCATATTATATTACTTACACTAAAAAATATCTGTATTATGATCCTGCGTGGAAATACATTGAGAAAATTCGGCCCCATCGGTTCTAGACAATCTTATTTTTCTGCACATAAAGAAATAAAGAAGCCATTGCAATTGCCGGAAATACTAAGCCTACTAAAGGCACGAAAATAGAAGGTAAGTTAAAATCCGTCATAGAATAGGTGTCTCAATTCAAATTTACTATTTCTATCTATTCGAAAAATATCTTAAGATTCTTATAATATAATTAAGTATATCTATTATAAGGAATATTGACTATTGTATTTTTTAGTTTGCAAAATAAAGATTTTTTATAGAATACTATAGAATACTAAAGTATTCTATAAAAAAAAATGAATGGAATGGATAATAAGAAAATTGCAAAAAAGGAGATTAAAAAGATTTGATTTTTCTTTTCCCGTCCTCATGGCCTTTCTACCCTTCTAATCGAACTTGAAATTAGATTCAAAAGAAAACGATTGTGAAAATGAAATACCTCTTTCAGAATACCCTTTAAAAAAGGTCTCAGTACGACTTTTAGTCGAATGCGCCCATTTCGAATCCTAAATCAGTTTCGTCTACCTACTTCCACATGCAATACTTCTTCAACCACTCTCGGACCCCCACAAACGCAAGATGCGCGTCAGGTTTTGAAATAAGGATATCCCCCAACCCCAGTATACCGAAACTCGCTCTTATCCTATCCCACCGGTTGTAAGGATTCATACATAGGGCTTTTTAGTTGATTGATAGTGCCGTAAAGTTGAAGCTTTTTTAGACTTTTTTATTAAGCTGTAATTTCCTTCCTGCATACGTGCTCCTCTATCCTCTAGAAGCTCATACAATAATGCGCGGTAAAGGCGGAAAAATAGCATACTCAATCAAAATCAAAGGGCAAATTCTCTTACCTACTACAGATCTCATACTACCCCCTTAGACTTTTTAAGGCGATATACCACCCAAAGGGTATGAAAATGTCGGGTGGAGTTAGCTTTTCGACGAAAACCCGTCCCGTGCAGCGAAGTCCTGTTAGTAAGACCCCACGCAAGACACAAGAATGGATTATAGAAGAATATTATATTATTCCGAATACTCCTCCGGACGCGTATAGTAGCATTGCGATTCCTAATCTTTTTTCATTGATTCTTTCCCAATAAATAAAGACTTTTTCTGTAAATACTGCGTATTTGATTCCATTATCATATGATAATACTATATTTGTATTTATTTATTGTATTATACCTTTCTATATTCTAAATATATAGAATAGAGGAATCTCCATTTGTCAAGTCTCATGATCGTATCAAGATCCATTTTTATTCGGCTCAATCTTCAAGATTGAGCCGAGTTTAATTGCAATCAATTAGAAGAATAAAGAAGAATTACTGCATTTCGTAACTGCTTTTTTCTCCTTCTATTTCGCTTCTTTTTTATTTAGACCTTCTTTATATCTAGTTTTATCTACTTATCTAGTTTATCTACCGGCTCGAACTCGAATTTGATCGCCTTCCATATTTCACAAGCTGCGGCTAGTTCAGGACTCCATTTGCAAGCTGCTCGGATAATTTCATTACCTTCACGAGCAAGATCGCGCCCTTCGTTACGAGCTTGTACACAAGCTTCTAAAGCCACCCGATTAGCTGCTGCACCAGGTGCATTTCCCCAAGGATGTCCTAAAGTTCCTCCACCAAATTGTAATACGGAATCATCTCCAAAGATTTCGGTCAGAGCTGGCATATGCCAAACATGAATACCCCCTGAAGCCACCGGTATAACACCTGGCATAGATACCCAGTCCTGAGTGAAAAAGATACCGCGAGCACGATCTTTTTCAATAAAATCATCGCGCAATAAATCAACAAAACCCAAAGTCATTTCGCGTTCCCCTTCTAACTTACCTACTACTGTACCGGCGTGGATATGATCTCCCCCAGACATACGCAATGCTTTAGCTAATACACGAAAATGCATACCATGATTTTTCTGTCTATCAATAACTGCATGCATTGCCCGGTGAATGTGAAGAAGTAGGCCATTGTCGCGGCAATAATGAGCCAAAGTAGTATTTGCGGTGAATCCCCCAGTTAAGTAGTCATGCATTACAATAGGAACCCCTAATTCCCTCGCAAATACAGCTCTCTTAATCATTTCTTCGCATGTACCTGCAGTCGCATTCAAGTAATGCCCCTTGATTTCACCGGTTTCGGCCTGTGATTTATAAATTGCTTCGGCACAAAAGACAAAACGGTCCCTCCAGCGCATAAATGGTTGTGAGTTTACGTTTTCATCATCTTTGGTAAAATCAAGTCCACCGCGTAGACACTCATAACACGCTCTACCGTAATTTTTTGCGGATAATCCCAATTTTGGTTTAATAGTACATCCCAATAAAGGACGGCCGTACTTGTTCAACTTATCCCTTTCAACTTGGATACCATGAGGCGGACCTTGGAAAGTTTTTGAATAAGTAGGGGGAATTCGCAGATCCTCCAGACGTAGAGCGCGTAGGGCTTTGAAACCAAATACGTTACCCACAATGGAAGTAAACATGTTAGTAACAGAACCCTCTTCAAATAGGTCTAATGGATAAGCTACATAAGCGATATATTGATTATCCTCCCCAACAACGGGCTCGATGTGATAGCATCGCCCTTTGTAACGATCAAGACTGGTAAGTCCATCAGTCCAAACAGTTGTCCATGTACCAGTAGAAGATTCGGCAGCTACTGCAGCCCCTGCTTCTTCGGGCGGAACCCCGGGCTGAGGAGTTACTCGGAATGCTGCCAAGATATCAGTATCCTTGGTTTCATACTCCGGAGTGTAATAAGTCAATTTATAATCCTTAACACCAGCTTTAAATCCAACACTTGCTTTAGTTTCTGTTTGTGGTGACATAAGTCCCTCCCTACAACTCATGAATTAAGAATTCTCACAACGACAGGGTCTACTCGATATGGATTAGGCGTAAATGAAACCTTTGCAAAAATCTTTTAAAACAAAAAAAAGGGTATTCAATTAATATCAACTCATTAAAGAAAATGGAGGGCATGCTTAAGTTAATGAATATGTTTCATTCATATATAATGCGTACACCCTGTGTATGTTCTATCCTATAGGAATTCCACTATAGGAATTCGATAGGAATTGAGTTGTTGTTATGGTAAGTTAACATGGTTCGTTATTAAACCATGGATTTGATTCACCAAATCCATCATTATTGTATACTCTTTGATAGATATAGCGCAACCCAAATCAATCCCTAATCCTTATTTTACAAGTTCTTAATAGGCCCCTTTCTTATTTTGAATATAAATACCTAAATACTAAGAAAATTCTCTGTTGACAGCAATCTATGCTTCACAGTAGTATATATTTTGTATATCAAAGTTCTAGATAGGAAAGTAGAGTAGGGACAGATCCTCCACAAAAGGCGAAATGTATATGAAAAAAAAGATTGATTGAACTTTCCAACGGACTCATGGAATGAGTAAACGATTGAATGGGATTCGCTTGGGCAACGAAATCAAGTCCTCGTCCCCCTTTCTCTCTTATTGAATTAACTAATTCATTTCCTTTTTACTTTTGGATTTTTGGCTATTTTTTTTGTTTTGATTTGGCATTATTCAACAAGAATAAATTCGACAAATTCCTTTTTTTTTGAAAATTATGTGATAATTATGAGAACCAATTCTACTACTTCTCGTCCCGGGGTTTCCACAATTGAAGAAAAAAGCACAGGGCGTATCGATCAAATTATTGGACCCGTGCTGGATATCACTTTTCCCCCGGGCAAGTTACCTTATATTTATAACGCTTTGGTAGTCAAGAGTAGAGACACTGCCGGTAAGCAGATTAATGTGACTTGTGAGGTACAACAATTATTAGGAAATAATCGAGTTAGAGCTGTAGCTATGAGTGCTACAGACGGGTTGATGAGAGGAATGGAAGTGATTGACACGGGAGCTCCTCTCAGTGTTCCAGTCGGTGGAGCTACTCTCGGACGAATTTTCAACGTTCTTGGGGAACCTATTGACAATTTGGGTCCTGTAGATATTAATGCAACATTCCCTATTCATAGATCTGCGCCTGCCTTTATCGAGTTAGATACGAAATTATCCATCTTTGAAACAGGTATTAAGGTGGTCGATCTTTTAGCTCCTTATCGACGTGGAGGAAAAATAGGACTATTTGGGGGGGCTGGAGTAGGTAAAACAGTACTCATCATGGAATTAATCAACAACATTGCTAAAGCTCATGGAGGCGTATCCGTATTTGGCGGAGTAGGGGAACGGACTCGTGAAGGAAATGATCTTTATATGGAAATGAAGGAATCTGGAGTAATTAATGAAAAAAATTTCGAGGAATCAAAGGTAGCTCTAGTCTATGGTCAAATGAATGAACCGCCGGGAGCTCGTATGAGAGTTGGTTTAACTGCCCTAACTATGGCAGAATATTTCCGAGATGTTAATAAGCAAGACGTGCTTCTATTCATCGATAATATCTTTCGTTTTGTTCAAGCAGGATCGGAGGTATCCGCCTTATTAGGGAGAATGCCCTCCGCAGTGGGTTATCAACCTACTCTTAGTACAGAAATGGGTTCTTTGCAAGAAAGAATTGCTTCTACAAAAAAGGGATCCATAACTTCGATCCAAGCAGTTTATGTACCTGCAGACGATTTGACCGACCCTGCTCCTGCCACAACATTTGCACATTTGGATGCTACTACCGTACTTTCCAGAGGATTAGCTTCCAAGGGTATTTATCCAGCAGTGGATCCTTTAGATTCAACCTCAACTATGTTACAGCCTCGGATCGTTGGCAACGAACATTATGAAACTGCGCAAAGAGTTAAGGAAACTTTACAACGTTACAAAGAACTTCAGGACATTATCGCAATTCTTGGGTTGGATGAATTATCAGAGGAGGATCGTTTAACTGTAGCAAGAGCACGAAAAATTGAACGTTTCTTATCACAACCGTTCTTTGTGGCAGAAGTTTTTACGGGTTCTGCAGGAAAGTATGTTGGTCTTGCAGAAACAATTAGGGGATTTCAACTAATCCTTTCCGGAGAATTAGACGGCCTACCCGAACAAGCTTTTTATTTGGTGGGTAACATCGATGAAGCTAGCACGAAAGCTATAAACTTAGAAGAGGAGAACAAATTGAAGAAATGAAATTAAATCTTTATGTACTAACTCCTAAGCGAATTATTTGGGATTGTGAAGTGAAAGAAATCATTTTATCTACTAATAGTGGCCAAATTGGCGTATTACCAAACCACGCCCCCATTAACACAGCTGTAGATATGGGTCCTTTGAGAATACGCCTCCTCAACGACCAATGGTTAACGGCGGTTCTGTGGAGCGGTTTTGCGAGAATAGTTAATAATGAGATCATCATTTTAGGAAATGATGCGGAACTGGGTAGTGACATTGATCCGGAAGAAGCTCAACAAGCACTTGAAATAGCCGAAGCTAACTTGAGTAGAGCTGAGGGTACGAAAGAGTTGGTTGAAGCGAAGCTAGCTCTCAGACGAGCTAGGATACGAGTCGAGGCTATCAATTGGATTCCCCCATCCAATTGAATACAATCCAATGGTTTAGTTGATACAAAGAAAAAGGGAAGAGGGGTAGAAAAAGTTATTAGATAGCAAAGCGAAGTAAGTCCAATGCTATCTAGTAATTTTTCTACCTACCTACCTACTATTGGATTTGAACCAATGACTCCCGCCGTATGAAAGCAATACTCTAACCACTGAGTTAAGTAGGCAATTTATCACCACAAAGGAAGACCCATTACTTCGATCGATTATAGATCGAATCCTTTTTATAAGCAATACTGCTCCGTTATTGGTATGTTATATAGTAAACAGATCAAAGGGATATCCTCTGGCATTAGAGAATATTCATCTTGACAAGAAATTATCTATATGTTAAGATATCTCTGACAAGGGCTATAGCTCAGTTCGGTAGAGCAACTCGCTTACACGTGCGCCAATGCTTTTCAAGGGAGCTTATTTTATTATGCAATGAACATAATTGATCTTATTGCAAAATCAATGTCTTACTTCATGGATTCGAGAGAATAGGAGAACAGTAGCCTGACAAACAGTTGGTTCAGTCCGATTCAGGTGCCAATTCAGGTGCCTAATCAAATAGAACCCTTATTGATTTGCTAGTTGATAAGGTAAATATCCAGCCCACTAAATGCTAGGCGTAATGAGGATAAGGGCCTCCAAAAAACTTCTTTTCGTTCTATGAACTTTAAGGTGTATGAAGTCTCATAGTCAACTCTTGCAGCGGAACGATAGAGACTCCATTTCACTTAGGTTGATTTAATTTAGGCCGGAGGCAGACCTAAGTCAAGGTAATCCTCCTTTGAAACACTTTGGTATTGCTCCTAGATAGATCATAATACAAATAATCAATCAGAGCACAGGGAGCCATCTCATTATCTTTCCGTAAAGAAAAACTATGGTGGACTAACTGATCTTTACATCAGTTGATGAAAGAGCCCAATGCAAAAAAATGCATGTTGGGTCTTTGAAACAGTTCGAATCATTTCGATAATAATCCGTTTAATCTGTTTTACCGAGAAGGTCTACGGTTCGAATCCGTATAGCCCTAATATGTCCTTTTTTTCGATTTTAGGATAGAGATCCTATGTTTCCTTTAGTATAGTTTTCATTTCCTCATTAGTACTTGTTTATAGACTGGACGGTCGCTTGCGCCATAGAATAGAGATAAAAGCATTACCACAGGCTCATTCATCGAAAATCTTAGAGACAGGAAAAGAAAAACTAATTTCTATCAAATCAATAGAAGGAAGGATCCCTTACCTGATTTGAATTCCATCCTCCTTCAAATAGGATATGCTCTAAGTCCCTAGACTTCCCTATAATAACTGCAATGATTTTCTCCATCTTGCGAATTCCTACTTTGTTTGAAGTATATTACTTTGCTTATATATACATTATCTAAATCGATCCACTTTAAATAGAAAAATTGAAATAAAATCCAAAAATAAAGAAAGAGTAAATAAGAAAACAGAATATTCTGTCTCATAGTTCTGAAATGGAGTTCTTTATTTTTATAGTATTACTCCTTATTAGGCTGCATACATTAGTCATCCTATCTTAATTAGGTTCTAATTAGTAGTATTTTTGTTTTTATTTAATAGTCTCTGATTATCATTAAATAAAGGATAGAGGAATTCCTTTTTCTAGAGATTCTAGGGAAAACGCGACAAAGTGAAGCGAGAGAGTTTTCTTTGTATAAGAATTAGGTCTACACCATATCTAAATAGAATGGAAATCAAAAAGAAAGGGAGTCGGGATTCCATTGGATGAATCTTTAAAGAAGACATGGCACAGAGGAAACAAAGGCTAAACTAAGTGCTTTGGTTTGAGCAAAACGGATTCTTGTTTCACCGAGGAAAAGAGAGAAGTTCTGGATAAATTGACAACGCTGACTTGAATTGACTAATTCAGTTCCGCCTATTCCACATTAATGGGAGTACATTTATGTTTCTGCTTCACGAATATGATATTTTTTGGACATTTCTAATAATAGCAAGCCTTATTCCTATTTTTGCATTTTGGA